AATCGTTTCATTTTTGTAATTTTCTAATTGTTCCAAAGTCTTATAAGTTGAATTAATCAAATTCAATTTTTCTCGCTCTATCTCAGAGTATCCATTCACCCGAAACTGATCTGCTTCCATTTCTACTTTCCGTAAGCGGGCCCGGGCTTTTTCCAGCTGTTCAATGGCCCCCCCACGCAGTTCTTCTGAATTTCGAATAGTATTCAAGATCCTCTGTTTTCGATTATCTAATAAATCACTTAATGAAAGTAGATTATCTTTCCGTTCATTTTAAAACTTCCATAATCCCTTCCCGAACCAAACATGAATCTTTCAATTCATTTGGCTCTCACGCTCAATTACTCAATTACTTAGGGCAAATTCTCATAGCTTTTTTTTATGAATGTAATGAGCCTATCCTCTTCATAGTCCAAAAAATGAAAAAAAAACGAATCTAATGCAAAACCAAAATACTTAGAGGACTCTTCTGACAAAATAAAAAATATGTAATTGTCAGCAAAGTTGTTTCTTTTTTTTTCTTCAGTTCAAATCCAAAAAATGCTTGTTATTTATACATAAGGCATAGGTCGTCGATTCAGCATTGGATAAAAGAGGGAAAATGCCCTTTTTTAGAAGAAGCGGTTCAATTCATTTTATCGAGATGAGTGTTCTATATCGATAAAATATTCATTTTAAAACCATCTCTATATTAAATTAAGATGGTGGTAGAAAGAGTACCGTGCTGCGTCTAGACTTCAAACGGTTTGCTTTAACCATCTTAACAGCCCCACATTATTGGTTGCTAGAGAATCAAAGTGGATTTGCCAATTAATCACGAAATGCTGTGGTTCTTGCATATAATTTCTTAAGAAGTAATTCGCGAGATCATGCACCTTTCTTTCCTAGTTATAACGTTATAACGGAAAAGGGTACAGCTGATTGGATCCAGCCTATTCTTGAAATAAACAACTCACACACACTCCCTTTCCAAAAAAGATCAATACACCAATCACTACACTTAGATTTATTGGATTTGTTGCTAAAATATCGGTATTAAATCCGAAACTCCCGGCAGATGGCCAATGGCCCAAAGAAACGAAAGAATCGGTTACATTTTTCATATAATCTCCTCTTATAGATAGACTAAAAAATCGACGAGAGTTCTTTTTCTATCACTTTGCCCCTCTTTTTTATTTATTCTTTTTTTTTTTTTTGAAATCGAGTCCAAAAATATTCGAGTTATAGTTATAAAGTATGAACTACCCCTTGATTGTTGACTGTTGCAACGCCTCATAAAAAGAGTTTCCTTGGACTACAAACGGGAAGGATGAAAGCGAGTTGGTATACTAATTCCTCATCTGCAAATCAGCCCTTCCCGTAGGTTATTTTCTCAACGAATAAAGAATTGTAGGAGTGAAATCTTGATCTAATTTGAAAAATCGAATTTGAAAAAGCAAACGACAAGTCCAAGGCAATAAAATAGGAAAATATGTATTTTTCCTATTTCTACGATTAAACAATTAAACAAAAGGATTCGCAAATAAAAGTGCTAGTGCCACAACCAATCCATAAATCGTTAAAGCTTCCATAAAAGCTAAACTAAGCAATAGAGTACCTCGTATTTTTCCCTCCGCCTCAGGCTGTCTCGCGATACCCTCTACGGCTTGACCCGCAGCAGTCCCTTGACCAACTCCAGGTCCAATAGAAGCAAGCCCTACAGCCAATCCAGCAGCAATAACGGAAGCAGCAGAAATCAGTGGATTCATGATAAGTTCCTCGTACCAACAAAAAGAAATGGTTAATGATACAATCAACCAATGAATTAGGACTTAATTATTCCATCGATAGTATTCATCCAGTCGAAGTAACTAAGAACTTCGAATTTAAGTAAGAATATTATTGAATCATCAGAACTACTTCGATATCTCTTTTTTCGTTTCTATCCACAGAGTTTTTGTGAATCCATAGAACTTTAGTTCTTCCATTTCTTGGTTCCGAACTGTTATTTCAATTCTTCCATCTTTTCTTGATTTCATCTCTTTTTCTTTTTTTCGGCCAATTCACAGCCACAACGATATGAAAGGACTTCTATTGGAACCCACACGCAGTAGTAGGGCAAATAAAATATATCTTTAGTTCATATATAACTAGTTAATATCTAATATCACATATACATGTCTCTCTTCCATAACGTAAACCATTAGATTCAACCGGATTCGAGAATCAATCCATTTTTTTAGGAATCCCGTTTTTTGTAAATTCTTTTCTCCCTTCCGTTTTGTTTATCATTATTTCAACGGAATACAATCTAAATGGGCAAATGAAATTGATATTGATTAGTGCGAATTATTGCACCGCAATATTAGTATTTGATTGATCTAAGTTCATGCAATTTATTATTTATTAATATTTTCTTTTGGTCAATTGTTGAATAAAATCAACTGTAAAGTAGAATCCTTTCTCCTGTTTTTTATTTAATCACCTGTCGTAAACATATATCTTATTCAAATCATAATTTGAA